AAACCAAAGGGGGAGCCGGAGGTGCATTGTTAGCACAGCCGGAGCCGGAGGGCTTTAGCTACCTACCAGAGGAGACAAGAAGCACAGTCTTGAATGGCATGTTCCAGTCCTCTTCCCCATTTCTGGGAAAAAGTTAGCCACCGATTTGGGTAAACAATACTATCATTACCGCTTAGCAAACTAAGCATCCAACCCGCAAACACAACGACCCAATTGCAAGGGCGGCGCTCTACCAACTGAGCTATACCCCCTTTTCTATGCTATGCTGATAGGCCCTTCGTCCGAGTACTAAAGTCCTCGCGCCTCCTCCTCTTTCCCATTGCCAGAAGACAGATGGGAAGAGGAGTCAAAGAAGTGCAAATCAAAGCATCAGCCAAGATGATTGTCACTAGTGTATCCATGCCAACTCCTTCTGTCAATCCCATAAGCCTCTTTTCCCTTCGGGACTTACAGGAACAGAAGACAATTGTCTTATTTTATCCGCACTTGTTGTATATTTTGGGAAGTGTCATCCTCCGAGACGCTTTCCAAATCTTGTTGTGTCTTGATGGCTAGTTCATTATACTTCTTAAGAAAATCTGGTGCGTAGCACTTTTTCGAATAGTCCCAGAAATTTTATCCAAGTGTTCTACTACAGTATCAGGGGTTATTAAATAGATATGAAATTTATTCAAGGTGCGAAGCATTGAATAAATTTCATATCTAAATAACCAGCTATTTCTACACACATTAGTGTATGAAACAAACAAATAACATCTTCCAATTGACTTGCAAGAATTAAAGATTTATTATGCTTCGCACCTTGTGCAGGAGCGAAGCTGCATTACTCGTGAAAGAACTATTTCCCAAAAATCATAAAATAAATTGCTCGCCCCCGGTGACAATTTGCTCGCCCCCGCCGGAGGCCCGACTGAAAGGAGGGGAGAAAAATAACTAATACGGTCTTTTATTAAACAATCAATTTTTTGCAAAGTGCTACGCACCTAATTTTTCCGGGGGCAAGTATATTGATTCACTAAAAATGCTTCGCACCTTAAAAAAATCAAAATGCTCGCCCTCGCTCCTTCCCAGTAGGTCCCCTCCCCTTCGGGGACGAAAGCAGCTTTTTTTGCTTTTTGGACTCTGCGTGAATTCATTTTTGTTTTGGGTATTTCTATTACTTAAAGTAGGTGCAAAGCAAAAAGGTTGCACAATATTATGAGCTTTGCTCCTCCTTCAGGTGCAAAATAACTCCCCCAAAGGGTGGACCTCCGGAAAAAATTTCTTGCTCTAGTAGGTGCAGACAAAATGGACGGAGATCCCCAAAGGGATGTTTCGTTGCTTCTTAGCTTCGGAGGTCCCCCGAAGGGGGATGGCCTGGTGCGTATCACAAAGTTAAATATACTATTGTTATGAGCTTCGCTCCTCCTTCTGTTTCAAAGCAAAAAGCATTTATTTTTCTGGTATATGCATACAAATTTGATCTAGATCCCCGAAGGGGCAGTTAGCTTTCTACCTTTGCAAAAGTTAATATTTAGTTTTTATTTTTTAACCTTTCAGTCTGCGATTTACCAAAGGTTGGACACCATGAAGTGATAGATACAGTACACCACAAAAGGTGATTCAAAATTTCCCTGACGGAGGCCCGACTGAAAGGAGGGGAGGGGACATAGAGAAGTCCCTATATTTTTTTATTTTATTAAATGATATCTCTTCTTAAACATCATAATATAAACATCATAATATAAACATCATAATAACGTTGGTTACAAATGATGTTTGGTTAAATTTTTCCTTTTTTAAACTGGGATAAAAATATTTTTTATTTGAATCATAAAACTTACGTATAATGATTTTTGATTACTATTGTTTTCTTTACATTATAAATTACAACGAGGTGAGAACGCTCCCGATCGCCGATATATAAACTATCAATGACAAAACTTTTGTCGGGTTCCTGTAATTTTTGAAAGATTTCGCCGCTCCTTTGTCGCGCCTTTGGGGAGATTGACGACCAACTTTATCAGAAAAAGGTTTATTATTTAAAGATCCTATTGCATGTAAATGGCAACCACCCCAAACTCGTCCTTTTGCAACATGCTCAGGTTGCATAGGCATAATCTGCTCAGTTAATTTAGCACATAAATCAATGCGACTCATTTCCCGGAGGCCCGACTGAAAGGAGGGGATAACTTTATACCAAAAGGTTCGGATTGAACCGCATTTGAGGCTAGTTCAGCAATACGCTCGCCCTCCCCTCCTTTCAGTCGGGCCTCCGGCCGGTAAAAAAAATCTTTATCCAAATCCATAATTCGTTCAATTACTCGTTGACCACCATTAGTAACGTAAGCTGTACCTAATTTTCTTCGAAGCTTCTCAGTTTTACAAAAAAACTATTCGTGCACCTTTAATAAAATTTCATCAGGAAGCTCAGGTGCGAAGCAGGTAATTTTTGTTGTTCACAAGACGCAAAATGATTGATTAAATAAGTTGAGTCCTTCGGACCTAAAAAATCTTTTAA